AAGATAACATTTCCATTTATTCATAAAAAGAGACGTCCCTTTTGAAGCCAGAATGCATTTTCTTTGATATCTAACATAATGCATGCAAGGTTCTTGGACCAACCAAAGGTTCACCTGACAATCCGTAACCTTAAGAAGGACGCTCCCCAGACATTCTATTTTTCCATAGAAATAGATTCGTTCAAGAAGAACTCCAAAAGATGTTGATTGTAAATGAGAAGATTGGTTACGTAAAAATACGAAAATGGATTCGTATTCACATACATAAGAATTATATAAGAATAAAAAGAATCTTTGATTTCGTTTTAAACCGGCTTTCTTTGGAGTACTAAGACTCCAATACTCGTTGAGAAAGAATCGTAAGAAATGCAAAGAAGGGGCATCTTTTACCCAATAGCGAAGGGTTTGCACCAAGATTTCTACATGGACAGGGTAGGGGATTAGGATATCTAACACAAAATCGAAATGTGAAAAATTGTCTTCTAAAAAGGGAAATATTGAATGAATGGATCGTAAATTCTGAGATTTGACTATCTTTTGCCTTTTCCCTTCTAGAGAAGATATTAATCGTAGAGAAAATGGAATTTCCAGAATAAATGAAAACCCCTCTGATAGGATTTGAGAATACAAATCCTTGTTGCGGCCCCAAAATGGATTTTTCTTCAAATCATTCGTAGAAATCAGAAAGTGGTTCTGTTTATACATTCGAGTAATTAACCGTTTCACAATCAGTAAACTGGATTTATTCTCAGAATCCCGATTTTCTGACAAAAAGGATCGACTCAAACTACGATCATGAGCAAATGCATAAATATACTCCTGAAAAATAAGTGGATATAGAAAGTCCTGTTGTCGAGATCTCTCTAACTGTAAATCTCTTTGGATTTCCTCCATTTGAAATTCGATTGGAATCAAAGGTAGTTTAGGGGGTTATCAAATGCTACATAGTACGATACAGTCAAAACGGGGTATTCTTTTCTACTAAGAAAAAATACCTCGAACTTATCAACAGATTCTCTGCCCTTTCTTTTTTCCATTTCATTTAGTCTATGTTATAGGATAAGAAGATGGTTAGAAATCTTTTATTTTTTAAACCTAATCGCTCTTTTGATTTCGGAAAAATTCGTTATCAATATACTGCTTCTTTTACACACCTCCATTCCATAATAAAGAATGCCAATAGTTAGGATTCAGTAAAAAAAGATAGAATCCACTCGTGGGAGAAGAAGCTCTTCCCGTATCAGGCACTAATCTACTTTTAACGTCTAATTAGATCGGGAAATTATTCCAATTAAGAACAAAAGCTGGTTGCTTTTTCTTTCTAAAAAAAAATTGAAGCCCTGGGGCCATATCCATTTATTCATTCGACCCAACTTTCTTTTGTTCCATTCCAAGAATTTCAACAGGGTTTTCTACCGATCCTATAAAAATGAAATACGCTTGGAACTTTCCATTGATACGACATGCTATTTTTTCCATCCATTCCCTTTCAGGATCAGTCGCGGTCTTCCAAACTTTTCCAATGGTATGGACGAATTCCTCGCTTCATCTATATGTGTAAAAGATTCTAGCCGCACTTAAAAGCCGAGTACTCTACCGTTGAGTTAGCAACCCGAATAAAAGCGAAATGAAAAAAAATGTAGTTTTCAACTCAGGGATGTTATAGATACACTATAAAAATCAATCAAGTTGAATTGAAACAAAGAGAAAGGAGATGAACTAATCAAATCATTCAACAAATAAAAAAAACAGATCATTTGAATTTGGTAAAAAAACCTATGGGACGGAAATAAATGGACCCCTTCTCACTTATCAAGATGAATTCTATTTGTTCGATATACTGTTGTCAATATAAAAAAAAAAGGTGAAAAAAGAATAAACTGGAATAAAGAAAAATAAATTGCATTTTATTTGAAATAAAACGAATTTAACAATCCAATAATATTCAACCTCTATTAGCACTACATATCTAATCTACATATTGTATAGATAGATACAATAAAAAATCTAAATGGAAGAAAAAAATCGTTGCATAATAGATGGATTTCATCAATCTAAGTGGAATAAGTAAAGTAGATTTCTTTCGGTTAGTGGAGTTCTAATGAAAACCGCACAATTGAAGGAAATGTCCCGATTTTTTATTTATCGTATCAAGTTTTTTCCCGTCAGATTCGATGGAAACAATGATAAATAGATACGAATAGAACAGAAAAAGGGGGGTCAAAAAAACAAGTATAGAAAAACTATAGAAAATTCTATACAAGTTGGTACCCCCCTTGGTATTACTTTAATTTAATTTCGTTTGATTGGACGGAAGTTCCTTAAAAACTTCCGCTTTCTTTAAAAGATTATGAACAGTTACTGTGGGTTGAGCCCCTATTTCGAGGAAATATAGAATAGCAGGAACATTTAAATAAGTTTGGTTCTTTATTGGATCATAAAACCCCAGTGTTCTAAGGTCTTTTCCTTCTCTGCGAGATCGAACATCAATTGCAACAATTCGATAGACGGCTCATTGGGATAGATATAGATGAACAGGACCCCCCCTAGAACCGTATAAGAAGTTTTCTCTTCGTACGGCTCGAGAAAAAATGATTGAATTCAAAGTTTTGTCTATGTATATATACAATTCGAATATTCTAATAAATCAATGACAAAAGAGCCTATAACATAGACTATACTATGATTTCAGTCTTTTTTATTTGCAGGAAGAAAATAAAAAAGAAACCATTCGTACTCATAACTCAAGTTAGATAATTTTCAAAGAAAATCTTTAGTCAATTTCATTTATTGAGCGGTCTTTACCCCGCTTTCTTTGTCTCGTTTAAAATTCGATTTAGATTCTTGAGTTTGATCCAATTCTTGAGACTAGCGAGACAATTCAAACGGCATTTCCTTGTTTTTGGATCCTTATTTTTTGATTTTAAATCATTGGGTTTAGACATGACTTCGGTGCTTCTTTTCTTAATGCTTTCAAAATGGCAGCAACATACCCCTTGTTGATTAAAGAATCATACGGACAGTTGATTCCCCGTGATACACTTTGAATCCAAAAAGTTTGATCAATTTCAACAAGTTTTTTTTTGAATTGCAAACTTGTTTGAATTGGATCCTTCAGATTTGGATATATTATATGGAAGAAGATATATTTACGAAGTTGTTCGGATTGATTGGCATTAACCCTAGATTCTTGACCCCGAAAAAGAACTGAATCCTTTTCTACTCGAGCTCCATCGTGAACTATTAACAACTCCCCCAAAAGGAAGGGTTCTAATGTAAAAACAATGTCGAGACAAGAGCACCTTCATCATTTATTACTAGATAAATGGAAAATGGTGGATGAAAAAATCCACAAAGGATCATATCCTTCAAGTCGCACGTTGCTTTCTACCACATCGTTTCAAACGAAGTTTTACCATAACATTCCTCTTATTTGGAACTGAATTGATTCAATCGTGGAATCATGAATAGTCATTGGTTGAGTTGTACATAGCCGTCGTACTCTAGATCTTATATTTTCTATGTATGTGTAACTTCTATATAGGAGATATGTGTAATATGGGTAGTGGAATTATTTTTCTGAAAAAGTCTTAGCATGACAGCAGCTTTAACATACCTAATTTTAGATAAAATAGAATAGAAAGGAGTAGAAATCTAGAATCTATAAATATAAACAAATAACGTTTTGAATCTTCATCTTCAAGTGATTGATATAGAATAGATTCCACCTTTTCTACTTTTTGAATCCTAGAAATTCCATTCTTGTGATTGAACTAAAACGACACGTACCATATAACCATAACCCTATAGATAAGCTAAACATTTCTTCATTTTAAATGGATTTTGGTTAACATATTTTCAATACTAATCTTTTCATAAAGTGCAAAAAAATAGGGGATAAGATAAACCACCCCCGCCCCAATCATTTCATCGATTTCCAACTCTGCATTTGAACTAAACACGAAATACCAAAAAAATGGATATGCTCTGGGACGGAAGGATTCGAACCTCCGAATAGCGGGACCAAAACCCGTTGCCTTACCACTTGGCCACGCCCCATTTCCATTTTAAATTCACACTAAAAAACAATAGTCTTGTTATTGATTTTTTGTCAACTCCAGTCCAAAGATCTATATATCTATAGAATATAGTGGTATTAGGATTTTGATACATATTATTATAGATTATAGATATTATCTATCTATAATAGAATATAATTGAATTTATTGATCATTACATAGAATTCAATTAAGATATTGTATGAAAGTATGATTCCTTCTATTCTCTTTTGAGAATTGGAGGATTTTTGATTGGGTGAATTTCAAGAAAAAGAAAGAAGGATTTTTTGTATACCTTACCGACTTTCTTCCTTTTTCCGTATCTCAAAAACTCAATCAAATTGCAATTATCTCCAAGAACAAAATGTCTGCTATGCTTAATACCGCAAGTTTGATCTGTATTAATTCTGCCCTTTATTTGAGTCCTTTTTTCTTCTTCGGCAAATTGCCTGAAGCCTATGCTTTTTTGAATCCAATCGTAGATATTATGCCAGTCATCCCTTTGTTTTTTTTGCTCTTAGCTTTTGTTTGGCAAGCTGCTGTAAGTTTTCGATGAAATCTTTAATAAAAATATCCTAGAAAATGAATGCATGATTTTTCGCGAAAAATTGCTAACAACTGCAAAAACCAGATAGTCTGAACTTTAGATTCGGACACTAAAATTATTGGATAGTCGCCAAAACTCTGGTTTACCCGTATTTCCTCATTTTAAATCCTTTATTCATTCCAGGGAAAGACCCTAACCCCATTAGGGTCTCCCACAACATCTAATTTGAATAGGAAAGTATTTTTTTACTGAAAAAAAATACGATTTCTTGGTTTCAAAATAGGATATGTGGTAGAAAAATGGAAGATCTATTCTCTTTTTTTTTTTTCAAAAAAACTATCTTGGAGATTGTGCAATGCTTACTCTGAAACTCTTTGTTTATACCGTAGTGATCT